ACTGGAAGAGATTTTTATATTTTTTTCTACATAATTCTTGATACAATCCTGTATTTTTTGATCTTCCTGAAGACCCTCAGGATAATTTTTTGGTTGTTCAAACCAAAGGGAATGATGGCTTTGGGTTGTACCAAGTCTGAAACCAAGTGGATTTATTTTTTGTCCCATAAAACCTCGCACCCATCATTGGCCCATAGCATTCTGCCCCCAAATAGAGCCTCGTATAGAAAACATTCATACTTATCTTGAATATCTATATACTTCTCTTTATATATCCATCCTCTTTTTTTTAACCATAGATAAAAGTTTTTATCTTTAGAGATATCTTGCAATACAATAGTTATGTGACAGGTGGGTCTTTTTATCGGATAACTACGTCCTCTAGCTCGAGGTTTTAACTTTTTCACGATAGTACCCTCGTTAACTTCGGCTTGACTAATAATTAAAGCCGTTTTGTCGAAATCCATATTGTTAGTAGCATTTGCTGCTGCAGAATAAACTAATTTAAAAATGGGATAACATGCTCGATAAGGCATGAGTTCTAGTTTCATAAGTATTTCATCATAGGGACGCCCACGAATCTGATCAATTACTCTTCGCGCTTTGTGAGCAGACATACATATATGTTGACCTAAAGCATATACTTCTACCTCAGGTACCCTCTCTATCATAAGGTTCACCTCCCACCAATAAACGACGAGCACCCATATTAACTTTATTAACATTAACGACGAGATTTTTTATCGTTTCTCGTATGCTCCCGGAAATTCCGAGTAGGTGCAAATTCTCCCAATTTGTGACCTACCATACTATCTGTTATATAAATAGGTAAATGCTCTTTCCCATTATGAATAGCAATTGTATGGCCGATCATTTTGGGTATAATGGTAGATGCCCGGGACCAAGTTACTATTATTTCTTTTTCTGTCCTTCGGTTGAGCTTCTCAATTTTTTCCAATAAATGATTAGCTACAAAGGGTTTTTTTTTTAGTGTTTTTAGTGAACGTGTCACAGCAAATTCCTCCTATCTTTTTTATTTTTTTTTGTAAAGACGAAGAAACATATTTGATTTTCAATACTCTCCTATTTACTACGGCGACGGAGAATCAAACTATCACTATATTTTTTCTTTTTTCTATTTCTTCTTCCAAGCGCAGGATAACCCCAAGGGGTTGTGGGTTTTTTTCTACCAATTGGGGCCCTCCCTTCACCACCCCCATGGGGATGGTCTACAGGATTCATAACTACCCCTCTTACTACAGGACGCTTACCTAGCCAACACTTAGATCCGGCTCTACCCAAACTTTTCTGGTTCACCCCAAGATTACCCACTTGCCCGACTGTTGCTGAGCAGTTTTTGGATATCAAACGGACCTCCCCAGATGGTAATTTTAATGTGGCCGATTTACCCTCTTTTGCAATCAGTTTCGCTACAGCACCCGCAGCTCTCGCTAATTGTCCGCCCTTTCCAAGTGTGATTTCTATGTTATGTATGGCCGTGCCTAAGGGCATATCGGTTGAAGTAGATTCTTCTTTTTGATCAATCAAAACCCCTTCCCAAACTGTACAAGCTTCTTCCAAAGCATACGGCTTTCCGGATGTATATGATGATATCTAGACAGATGGATCTTATATGAATCGTATGATGAAGTACCACATGAGTTGATATATTGGAATCCAAATCTGCCGAATCACTCATGTTATGATCTTCTACATCCTAGGTCTCCCCGTTCCTTCATCTGGCTTATGTTCTTCATGTAGCATTCAGACCGAATGACTCTATGAAATTACGTCGATACTTCCACATATTACGGGTAACGTAGGAGACATCTCTATTTTTCCCCCGGGGTAGAATTACCACTGCTTAGCTTTCAATTCGCCTCTGACCATCAAATGAAATGTGAATAACTCGTCCTCCTCTCTTTGAAACAAGGGGCGCTTCCGGTTCTGTCGGTGCTTCAAACAATTTTGTCTTCTCCATATTACCATATCTCTAGAGTCAATAATTTTCTATGAGGAACTACTGAACTCAATCACTTGCTGCCGATACTCTTCAGTTTTCTGTTGAGGTCTATCCCGTAGAGGTACTCAAATTGGATCAGTGATCGATTTCTAGGTTTCGTCGTAAACCTAATTGGTTACTTCCAATTACGTAAATCAATAGTTCAAACCGCACTCAAAGGTAGGGCATTTCCCATTGAGATAGGAACTTCTGTACCAGAAACAATGGTATCTCCAATTATAGCCCCTCTGGGATGTAAAATATATCTCTTCTCACCATCCCTATAGTGTATGAGACAAATGTTTGCATTTCGATTAGGGTCGTATTCTATGGTTACGATTCTACCAGATATGTCTTTTTCATTCCGTCGAAAATCAATTTTACGGTATAGACGCTTATGACCTCCCCCTCTATGCCTTGCGGTAATGATTCCTCTGGCATTACGACCTTTACCACAACGACGCTGTCCATAGATCAAATTATTTCGTGGATTGGATTTCACTTGACTGCCGACGGTTCTGCTCGAGGTAGAAGTTTTGTATAAAGGTATCGCCGTGTTATTAAGTATTTTGATTTAAGTTCTTTTCTTTCTAAATTTAAGTTCTTTTCTTTCTAAGAGGTGGAATAGAATAACCCGGTTGAAGCGTAATAATCATGCGTCTATAATGCATTGTATGTCCCATAATGGGTCCCTTTCTTCTACCCTTTCCCGGGAGTCGATGACTATTCATAGCTATTACCTTGACACCAAAAAAGAGTTCGACCCAATGCTTTATTTCTGTCCTAGTTGATCCTGATTCGACATTAGAAGTATATTGATTGTTCCCCAATAACCGAATACTTTTGTCTGTAAATACTGCATATTTGATTCCATCCATAAATCTATTTTCTTCCCTATGAGTTCCGGTATCGATAAGAATTCTACTTCTTACTGTTCATATGTTATGATATGAATATACCATAGTAATTATATTAATTCGTTATGTATGGATGATGAGATTCCATTGATACGGAGCCAATTCCAATAGACGTATTGAACGTTCGCGTTGTACTGCATCCAGCAGGAATTGAACCTACGAATTTGCCAATTATGAGTTGGGCGCTTTAACCATTCAGCCATGGATGCGTAATGGGGATTAGCATATATTTCAAGTATCTAGCCTAACTCTATAGAAAAATCGTTATATATTCTATATAATAATAAATATAATAATAATAAATATAATAAAAATTTCCAAGTCAATTCTACATGATAATTAATAATAAAAATTTCCAAGTCAATTCTACATGATAATTAATAATAAAAATTTCCAAGTCAATTCTACATGATAATTAATAATAAAAATTTCCAAGTCAATTCTACATGATAATAATAAAAATTTCCAATATTAATTAAATACATATATAAATATAAAGTCAAATTTTAAAGAAATCCTAAGGAGGAATCAATATCAATATGAGGCAAGACAGGGCAAAACGACGTCTATATAAATCCTGGATTTTTGAGTTTAGGGAGGTATTGAGAGAGATCAAGAATTCTCACTATTTCTTAGATTCGTGGACCAAATTGGATTCAGTGGGATCTTTCATTCACGTTTTTTTCGACCAAGAACGTTTTATGAAACTCTTTGACCCACGAATAGTAAGTATCCTCTTTTCACGCGATTCGCAGGGTTCAACAAGCAATCGATCTTTCACGATCAAAGGTGTAGTACTGCTTGTAGTAGTGGTCCTTCTACATCGTCTTAACAATCGAAATCTGGTCGAAAGAAAAAATATCTATTTGAGGGGGCTTCTTCCTATACCCGTAAACTCCATTGGACCCAGAAATGATTCATTGGAAGACTCTTTTGAGTCTTCCAATATCCATAGGTTGATTGTTTCGCTCCTGTATCTTCCAAAAGGGAAAGAGATCCCTGAGAGTTCTTTCATGGATCCGAAAGAGAGTACTTGGATCAATCAAAGAAAGGTTCAACAACTTCCCAAAGAAATCGAAGAATTTCTTGGGAATCCTACAAGATCCTCTCGTTCTTTTTTCTCTGACAGATGGTCAGAACTTTATCTGGGTTCGACTCCTACTGAGAGGTCCACTAGAGATCAGAAATTGTTGAAGAAACAACAAGATGTTTCTTTTGTCCGTTTCAGGCGATCGGAAAATAAAGAAATGGTTGATATATTCAAGATAATTACGTATTTACAAAAAACCGTCTCAATTCATCCTATTTCATCAGATCAGGGATGCGATATGGTTCCGAAGGATGAACCGGATATGGACAGTTCCAAGAAGATTTCATTCTTGAACCAAAATCCATTTTTTGATTTATTTCATCTATTCCATGACCGGAACAGGGGAGGATACACGTTTCACCACGCAGAAGAGAGATTTCAAGAAATGGCGGATCTATTAACTCTATCAATAACCGAGCCGGATCTGGTGTATCATAAGGGATTTGCCTTTTCTATTGATTCCTGCGGATTGGATCAAAAAAAATTCTTGAATGAGGTATTCAACTCCAGGGATGAATCGAAAAAGAAATCTTTATTGGTTCTACCTCCTATTTTTTTTGAAGAGAATGAATCTTTTTATCGACAGATAAGAAAAAATTGGGTCCGGTGCGGGAATGCTTTGGAAGATCCAAAACCAAAAAGAGTGGTATTTGCTATCAACAACATAATGAAGGCAGTCAATCAATATAGATTGATCCAAAATCTGATTCAAATCCAATATAGCATCCATGGGTACATAAGAAATGGTTCGAATCGATTTTTTTTTATGAATAGATCCGATCGCAACTTCGAATATGGAATTCAAAGGGATCAAATAGGAAATGATACTCTGAATCATAGAACTATAATGAAATATACGATCAACCAACATTTATCAAATTTGAAAAAGAGTGAGAAGAAATGGTTCGATCCTCTTCTTTCTCGAACCGAGAGATCCATGAATCGGGATCCTGATGCATATAGATACAAATGGTCCAATGGGAGCAAGAATTTCCAGAAACATTTGGAACATTTCGTTTCTGAGCAGAAGAGCCGTTTTCAAGTTTTTCAAGTAGTGTTCGATCGATTACGTATTAATATTATTAATATATTAATTAATATTAATCAATATATTAATAATATTAATATTAATCAATATTCGATTGATTGGTCCAGGGTTTTCGACAAACAAGATCCTTCTAAGCCACTTCGTTTATTTTGGTCCACCTTTTTGCGTCTCTTTTTGCCCAAGTTCCGTCTCTTTTTGCCCAAGTTCCTTCTCTTTTTGTCTAAGTCACTTTCTTTTTTCTTTGTGAGTTTCGGGAATACCCCCATTCGTGGGTCCGAGATCCACATCTCTCAATTCAAAGGTCCGAATGATCAACTCTGCGATCAGTTGTTAGAATCAATAGGTGTTCAAATCGTTCATTTGAATAAATTGAAACCCTTCTTATTGGATGATCATAATACTTCCCAAAAATCGAAATTGTTGATCGATGGAGGAACAATATCACCATTTTTGTTCAATAAGATACCAAAGTGGACGATTGACTCATTCCATACTCCTACTAGAAAAAATCGCAGGAAATCCTTTGATAACACTGATTCCTATTTCTCAATGCTATCCCACGATCGAGACAATTGGATGAATCCCGTGAAACCATTTCATAGAAGTTCATTGATATCTTCTTTTTTAAAAGCAAATCGACTTCGATTCTTGAATAATCCACATCACTTCTGGTTCTATTGTAACAAAAGATTCCCTTTTTATGTAGAAAAGGCCCGTATCAATAATTATGATCTTACGTATGGACAATTCCTTAATATCTTGTTCACTGGCAACAAAAAATTTTCTTTGTGCGTCGGTAAAAAAAAACATGTTTTTTCGGAGAGAGATGCTATTTCAACGATCGAGTCACGGGTATCTAACATATTCATACCTAACGATTTTCCAATTCTATCCGCTCGATTCGTTCGTAGAGCTCTTTACGCAATCGCAGACATTTCTGGAACACCTCTAACAGAGGGACAAATAGTCAATTTAGAAAGAACTTATTGTCAACCTCTTTCAGATATGAATCCGTCTGATTCAGAAGGGAAGAACTTGCATCAGTATCTCAATCTCAATTTCAATTCAAACATGGGTTTGATTCACATTCCATGTTCTGATAAATATTTACGAGCCAAAAAGAGGAAAAAACAGAGTCTTTGTCTAAAGAAATGCGTTGAGAAACGGCAGATGGATAGAATCTTTCTACGAGCAAATCTCTCAAAAAAATGGAAGCTGTTCCAAACATATCTGCCATGGTTCTTTACTTCGACAGGGTACAAATATCTAACTTCGATAGGGTACCAATATCTACATCTAAATTTCATCCTTTTAGATACTTTTTTAGACCTATTGCCGATACCGATACGAAGTAGCAGTCAAAAAGTTGTATCCATTTTTCACGATATTATGGATATATCACGGCGAATTCCTCGGAAAATATGGTGGGCGATTCTTCCACAACGGAATCGGATAAGTCAGATTTCGAGGAAGTGTTTACATAGTCTTCTTCTGTCCGAAGAAATGATTCATCGAAATAATGAGTCACCCCTTTCATTCTGGGTACATCTGGGATCACCAAATGCTCGGGAGTTCTTCTATTCAATCCTTTTCCTTCTTCTTGTTGCTGGATATCTCGTTCGTACACATCTTCTCTTTGTTTCCCGAGCCTCTAGTGAGTTACAGACAGAGTTCGAAAAGATCAAATCTTTGATGATTCCATCATACATGATTGAGTTACGAAAACTTCTGGATGGGTATCCTCCATCTGAACTGAATTCTTTCTGGTTAAAGAATCTCTTTCTAGTTGCTCTGAAACAATTAGGATATTTTCTAGAAGAAATACGGGGTTCTGCTTTTGGCAGCAACATGCTATTGGGTGGTGGTCCCGCTTATGGGGTCAAATCAATACGTTCTAAGAAGAAATATTTGAATATCAATCTCATCGATATCATCGATTTCCTAAGTCTTATACCAAATCCCATCAATCGAATAACTTTTTCGAGAAATACGAGACATCTAAGTCGTACAAGTAAAGAGATCTATTCATTGATAAGAAAAAGAAAAAACGTGAACGGTGCTTGGATTGATGATAAAATCGAATCCTGGTTCGCGAACAGTGATTCGATTGATGATGAAGAAAGAGAATTCTTGGTTCAGTTCTCCACCTTAACGAAGGAAGAAAGGATTGATAAAATTCTATTGAGTCTGACTCATAGTGATCATTTCTCAAAGAATGACTCTGGTTATCAAATGATTGAACAACCGGGATCCGTTTACTTACGATACTTAGTTGACATTCATAAAAAGCGTCTAATGAATTATGAGTTCAATAGATCCTGTTTAGCAGAAAGGCGGATATTCCTTGCTCATTATCAGACAATCACTTATTCACATTCACAAACCTCGTGTGGGGCTAATAGTTTTAATTTCCCATCTCATGGAAAACCCTTTTCGCTCCGAT